TTACCCTCAAATAGATAGATATCCTGAGGAGGCTTGCCTTAAAATAGAAGGAGATCCTGAGGAACATAACCATAAACCTTTCCATGACTCTGAAAATCCTTATTCTAAGGAGCACCCTCGCTTTATAAGTGATCCTGAGATACCGAAACTTTTTGAGGCGATGCGCCTTGAAGCAGATAGACGTTATCGGGAGGGTTACTCTGGTGCTCCTGACGATGAAGTTACTGAGGAGATTCGCCTTCTAATATATAAATATTTTCCGAAGGATGACCCTGACGCTACAAAAGATCGTGAGAAGATAAAAGCATTTTGTGCGGAGGCTAACTATCATATAGAGAAATATTTAAATGGCCCTTGCTTTGGAGGTGATCCTCGGGAGAAAGTTAAGGAGGCTTCCCGTATAGTAGAGAGATATCCGAAGGACCCTAGCTATGGAGGTGATCCTCAGGAGGATGACTCTGACTCTGGAAGTGATACGGATGGCCCTGACTATGGAAGTGATCCGGATGGCCACTTCTATGGAAGTGGTCCGGATGACCACTTCTATGAAAGTGATCCGGAGGATTACCTTCAAAAAAAAAGAAATCCTGGGGGGGATTACCTTCAAATAGATAGATATCCTGAGGAGACTTGCCTTAAAATAGAAAGAGATCCTCAGAAGATAGATAGATATATTGAGGAGCCTTACCTTGACTATGGAAGTAATCCTCAGGAGGATGACCCTAGCTATGGAGGTGATCCTCAGGAGGATGACCCTAGCTATGGAGGTGATCCTCAGGAGGATGACCCTAGCTATGGAGGTGATCCTCAGGAGGATGACCCTAGCTATGGAGGTGATCCTCAGGAGGATGACCCTAGCTATGGAGGTGATCCTCAGGAGGATGACCCTAGCTATGGAGGTGATCCTCAGGAGGATGACCCTGACTCTGGAAGTGATCCTAATCCTAGGGAGAATTACACTCACAAATACAAACATTTGTGGCTTATGTGCGATGAGTGTTATACATTAAATTATAGGAGATTTTTGAAAGAAAAATTGTATATTTGTGAAGGATGTGGATTTCATTTGAAAATGAATAGTTCAGAGAGACTCAAACTTTTGATCGATCCGGATACTTGGGATCCTATGAATGAAAAGATGGCCTCTCTGGATCCCATTGAATTTCATTCGGAGGAGGATCCTTATATAGATCGTATCAATTCTTATCAAAAAAAGACAGGATTAACTGAAGCTATTCAAACCGGTCTAGGCCAATTAAATGGTATTCCCATAGCAATGGGGGTTATGGAGTTTGGGTTTATGGGGGGTAGTATGGGATCCGTAGTCGGGGAGAAAATAACCCGTTTGGTTGAGTATGCCACTAATAAATCTCTACCTCTTATTATAGTGTGTGCTTCCGGGGGGGCACGCATGCAAGAAGGAAGTTTGAGCTTGATGCAAATGGCTAAAATATCTTCTTCTTTATATGATTTTCAAACAAATAAAAAGTTATTCTATGTATCAATCCTTACATCTCCTACTACCGGTGGGGTGACAGCCAGTTTTGGTATGTTGGGGGATGTCATTGTTGCCGAACCCGATGCCTATATTGCATTTGCGGGTAAAAGGGTAATTGAACTAACATTGAATAAAGAAGTACCTGAAGGTTCCCAAGAGACGGAATATTTATTCGAGAAGGGGTTATTCGATCTAGTCGTACCACGTAAGAATTTAAAAAGTATTCTGACTAAGTTATTTGGGTCCCATGGTTTCTTTCCTTTGACTTTGAATCAAAATCACTCGAGTATAACAGAACATTAAGTTCAATTATTTTATTTGTAGCAAACAAGTAGTTAGTTTATTGGACTCCAAGTAAAAATAAGACAATTGGAATTTTCTTTGTTGACAGATAGAGAAAGATAGAAAACTCTATATCTATCTTTCTCTATCTCTTGAGAATCTCATTTTGACTAAGAATCCCTGTTGGATCGGATTCTGACGAATCCTTCAATAATTTGTAGGAAACTTTTTCTTTATTAAATGAAAATTGGGAGACAAGAGCAAAAGACGAGGAAAAGATAAAGAATGATAAGAAAGGTGATTATCATACATATTTGTCATGTAGAAAGATGAATAAGTCCAGTATATACTCTCTTAGATATATACTTAGATCTACACTAATTCAAATTCCAATTTATTAAATACTTATTAATAAGTTTCTTAATAAATGGAATTCTTAATTAAGAATATTAATAAGAATTTCATAATTACAATAATTAATTATAATTATTATAAGATATCTTTCTAAATAATAATAACAGGTATAAATAGTCAATCGGGGTACCCATTCTATGACAACTTTCAACTTTCCCTCTGTTTTTGTGCCTTTGGTGGGCCTAGTATTTCCGGCAATTGCAATGGCTTCTTTATCTCTTCATGTTCAAAAAAATAAGATTGTTTAGATCCGGTAGGACAAAATCTCATCCATTTTTTTTTTTCAAAACTTAGACTCGTATCATA